TTTTTTCTTATTTCTTATTAATTTAATAAAAAAATAAAGTAAAAGCGGGTAGCGGGAATCGAACCCGCATCGTTAGCTTGGAAGGCTAGGGGTTATAGTCGACGTTGATTCATCATTTTTAACGTCTCTAATTCAAAACTGAACGTGAAACTTTGGTTTCATTCGGCTCCTTTATGGAAGATGTATAAATTCCTATATTAAGACATGAACGAAAAAAAAAATTCCACCCATAACATCTATGTCAGCTTTTCTGTCTGAATGTATTCAGAACAACCCGCTTTCTAGACGATCCCTATAGAAAAGAGGGGGATTATATTATAACAACCTTTCTAGTTACTTCGTTCTCTATTTCTATGTGAGAGAATCCTTAGGAAAAGCATTTTGTTTCTACCGAGCTAAAACAATTTGTCGATGTCTCTAGTAAACCAAAGTCATTGTTTAATAGCCATTTTGCTTCAATTTCCGTAATACAAATTCCAAATTAAAGATTTAGTTACGATTAGAAAGCCACTTTCTATCTTTATCCATGGATCCTTTACTCATACTTATTCAATTAGAAGTATTGATCTAATAAAAAAAAAAAAATTATGTTTCGTAATCTCATAATCCAATTTTTCAATTTTTAATTGATTCTTGGATACAAATCACGAGAATGTATATTCTTCCTCGAATTTTTCATTGAGAGGTAAAGGATTAAATCCTTTTAAGAAATAAAGTTTTTGGTCGGAATGAAATATTAATCAAACCGAAAGACCCCTTAACTATATAAAGGATTATAGAACGAATCACACTTTTACCACTAAACTATACCCGCTACAATCCGATTATTGTATATAAATGAACTTTTTGTCGAACAAGAAAATGGGTCGTAATAAAAAGTTAAAAGAGTAAAAAGAAAGGATCATAAAATAATCATGAAAATTAGAGCGTTTACGTGTTGTATCAGAGAACCCAATGAGATTCGGAAAAGAGAATTCATTAAATTTCAATAACTAAAACTAAATAACAAGTGTTTTTTTGCCGGAGGTTTTTGACCTAGACGTCTCGACAAAACTACTTAAGCCATAACATACATAAAAATGTATTGTGCAAGAATCCACAGTTCCACTTTTTGTTATTTATTTACTTTACTAAAATAAAAGGAATAAAGAAAATAAAGAATAAATATAAAAAATTAAGATAAGAAACGACACTTTGATTCGATATCATTTGATTCTATATCATAGAAATCAAAAGAGTTTTTATTTTTCCAATCGTAATAACAAGCAAGTATTTTAGTTTTCAAATAAAAAAAAATTATTTATGATTCGTTGGAACAATAAATGGCGGGCCCGGCCTGGTCAGTACTTAGCCGGGCCGTGGAACTAAAAAGCACTCTCGGATGAAAAAAAAAAATATTATGAAGGGCTCTTTCAATCCTTATTTTTTATAATGTAACATAGTATTATCCTTTTTCAATTGGGAGGAGAGATGGCTGAGTGGACTAAAGCGTCGGATTGCTAATCCGTTGTACGAGTTTTTCGTACCGAGGGTTCGAATCCCTCTCTTTCCGTTTTTGTTGATGACTTGGTATTTTCTTTCGAATTTTTCGCGAGCTCTTTTTTTTTTTTATAGTTAAAAATGTGTAATAGATAAAATCCTACTAAGAACATTTAAAAATCAAGCAAGGAAAACCTTATCTTTTATTCTTCACGTCCAGGATTACGTCCTGGATCATTAGACAGGAATCCGAAAATAAAGAGAGAAACAAAGAATATCACTACCGTGTAAACAAATAGTTTGAGAGTAAGCATTACATAATCTCCAAGATTTTTTTTAGTAAAAAAGAGAATAGATTCTCCGTTTTTATACCGCATACCCTACTATTTTGATTTTTTATTTTGACACCAAGAAATAAAGTGGGGTGATCCAGATTTTTCGCGGTTGTACAAGAATTTCAATATTTGAATTGAGGGTGTAAGACTTATCTGATCAATTCTTTTCTTTGAATTTTTTTTTTTTTCACTAAATCATGAATTTGTCTAGACATTATTAAATTAAAGATATCATCGAAAACTTACAGCAGCTTGCCAAACAAAGGCTAAGAGAAAAAAAAACAGGGGTATTACTGGCATAACATCTACGATTGGATTTAAAAAAGCGTAGGCCTCGGGCAATTTGGCGACGAAAAAACTACTTGAATAAAGAGCAGAATTAAGACAGATACAGATCAAACTAAATATATTAAGCATAACAAACATTTTGTTCTTGAGGATAATTGTATTTTATTTATTTTGATTGAGTTATTAATAAATTGAGTTTTTTATTATTTTATTATTATAAATATGTTATTATTCATAGAAAAGAAAAATGAATAAAAAGAAAATAAGATAGACCAAAAAACTTTCTTTGATTTGAACTCACCCAATCAAAAATCCTTCAATTCTCAAATCAAAAGAGAATAGAATAAACCATACTTTCATACAATATCTTAATTGAATTTTATGTAATGATCAATAAATTTTGTTTAATTCTACGTCTACATGCATAAAAATTCTAGTAATCTATTTTTCTATTTTATAGATAATAGATATTTAGACTTGAGTTGACGAACAACCAGTACCAATATTAGTGTTTATTAGTGTCGACTAGAAATGGGGCGTGGCCAAGTGGTAAGGCAACGGGTTTTGGTCCCGCTATTCGGAGGTTCGAATCCTTCCGTCCCAGAACATACCTGACCCACGATCATTTTATTAATCTATAATAAAAAATAAAATATATATCTATATCATAATCTATATCATAATAAAATATATCAAAATAAAATAAAGATTGTCTTTTCGACCAGTCTTCCGTTTAGGAGTATAATATTGTTATAGAATGTGATTCTTATTTCTTTTTTTTTTTTTTTATTAATCATATCTTTTTCACAAATTTAATCGAGTTCAAATAACACGCATATGAAACGAAATTTGGATTTGTTAAATATTACTGATTTTACAATATGAAATATGAAAAAATAACAACCTAAATCTTCAATCTTTCCTTACATCAGTCTTTTTTTTTATTAATCATTGTTTTTTTTTATTAATCATTGATGGATAAATCCAATATGGATTTATCTTTCTCTTAATGATGATAAAAAGCGAATGGTACTTACTGTAAAACCTTATGCAAATAATGATTATAGGGTAGGAAACTATTCAATCAATTAAATCTTTTTAATGATTTCTTATGAGTTCTTGGTACTCTACTCTAAGAAGTGTGAAATTGTTGAATTTATCCTATCACGTTACTTGAAGATAGAGATTCAAAATAACTTGTTTATTCGTGTTTATTTATGTTAGTTAGAATTAAAAAAATAATTATAAACAATGGGGTTAAATTGATTGAATTCTTGTTGAGACTTCGTCATACATTATCCATTCTTCATATAGAAGAAAAAAGTATAGATGAAGAAAAAAATATAGATTATTATGTACCGACCGAACCGATGATTATTCACGATTCCATAATTGAATCAATTACATACTGGTTCCAAACTGAAGGAATGTTATGGTAAAACTTCGTTTAAAACGATGTGGCAGAAAGCAACGTGCGACTTGAAGGACATGATCAGCTGTGGATTCTTACATCCACCACTTTTTTATATTATATAAGAACGGAAGTGCTCTTGGCTCGACATCATTTGTTCTGTTCCACTGGAACCCTCATTTTTGAGAGTGTTGCCATGTAAATAGTACACGATGGAGCTCTAGTAGAACGTATTGATTAATTTCTCAAGGGCAAGAATCTAAGGTTAGTATCGATCAATAAATTGGAACAACTTCGTAAGTATATTTTAGATATATAAATCTAAAGGATCCAATTTGATAAAATTTGAAAGTTAATTTTGTTGGAATTGGTAAAACTCTTTTGATCAAATCAAAAGTAAAGTGTATTACGTAGGAATCAACTATTCATACGATTAGAAATCACAAAAAATGGTATGTTGCTGCCGTTTTGAAACGATTTAAAGATCACCGAAGTAATGTCTAAACCCAATGATTCAAGGCAAAGATAAAGATCCTGGAACAAGGAAATACCGTTTTCAATTGTCTCAACAACCAGATCATATTTAAGAATCAAAATAGATTCTAAAGGAGACAGACAAAAAGGGTTAGAGACCACTCAATAAATTTAATACCTAAAAGGTTTCTTTTGAGTTATTTGAGAGTTATTCAACTTGAGTTATGAGGATACAAATAATTTTTTTTTTTTGGGGGGGGGGGAGACTAAGAAAAAGTATTTAAACTCAAATCAATAATATAATGAATTTGATGATTTTATGGATCTATTTGATATTATGATTCTATACATAGACATAATTTAGAATTTTCTCGAGCCGTACGAGGAGAAAACTTCTTATACGTTTCTAGGGGGGGGGTATTGTTCATCTATCCCAATGAGCCATTTATCGAATCGTTGCAATTGATGTTCGATCCCGACGAGAGGGAAGAGATCTTCGTAAAGTGGGTTTTTATGACCCGATAAAGAATCAAATCTATTTAAATGTTCCTGCTATTCTATATTTCCTTGAAAAAGGTGCTCAACCTACAGGAACTGTTCATGATATTTCAAAAAGGGCGGGGGTTTTTACGGAACTTCGCCCTAATCAACAAATAAAATTCAATTAATGAAATAAAAAAAATGTGGATGATTTGTATATAGCCTTGTATAACCTTTTTGTTTCTTTGCTATTTCCTCTTTTGTTCTATTTATATCATACTAAATTTATTATTGTTACTATAAAAGAGTTTATAACGACAAAAATCAATTTCTATTTTATTGATATAAATTTTATTTTTATTGATATAAATTTTATTGATATATATAAAATAGATAGAAAAAGATTAAGTGAATAAATGAAGTAATAGGGTCTATAAATATAAAATTTTGAGATTACTGTAAATGAGTTAAGGAACAAATAAAAAAACACAAAGGATTTCACTTGCTTATTTTAGTGAATAAACCTCATTTTTTTACTTAATTTATTTTTCCACCAATATTGTATCAATGTTGTGTTGTATAGAAATATTAGATATAGTGCCAATCCAACACAAGTCCTTAGTTTGTTTTTTTTTTTCTTATTTTTTCTTATAATTCTAATTGTCTAATTGATTGAAATTGGAATTGTTAGTTATATTTATAAATTGTTTTTTCTTTTATATTCTTTTCTCAACATTCATATTGACAACAGTGTATCAAATCAATATAATCCGATCGTGGATAAAAGGATCCATTTATATCTCCGTCCCATAGCTTTTATTTCATTCAAATAATGGGTTCTTGTATTTTCTGTGATACAAGAAGTCTTTTTTTGATTAAGATTAAACTCAATAAAAATCTATATATACTATAGAATTAATGGATGACATAAGAGACAAGGAGCTATTTCTAAATATTTTACTTTATCCCTATTTTTATCTGAAAATTTTTTCATCGGATCTGTTCATTTTTATTATGTTCAGAATCTAATCAATTAGAATTTTAAAAATTTTTGCTATTTTAATGTTTTGATTGGTTTGGATTGCGTTGTGCAATTCAATCTTTTTTTTATTGAGATTCCGATTGTATCTACACATTCTAATTATTTTATTTGGGTTGCTAACTCAACGGTAGAGTACTCGGCTTTTAAGTGCGGCTAGCATCTTTTACACATTTGTATGAAGCAAAAGATTCGTCCATACCATCGGTAGAGTTTGTAAGACCACGACTGATCCTGAAAGGAATGAATGGAAAAAGCAGCATGTCGTATCAATGGATAATTCTAAGAATATTTCATTCTTACCGAATAGGTCCAAAACCTTATTAAAATTGTTTGAATTCTTGTCGTGTAATAAAAAAAATGAATTTGGTCGAGTGAATAAATGGGTAGAGCCCTACTACGGTTCCAATTATAGGGAAACAAAAAGTAATGAGCTTCTGTTCTTAATTTTTGAATGATTACCCGATCTAATTAGACGTTAAAAATATATTAGTGCTTAATACGGGAAAAACTTTTCCCATGAGTGGATTATAAATTTCTTATGAGTCCTAATTATTAGCTATTACCCATTATGGGGTAGAGATAAATGTGTAGAAGAAGGCAGTATATTGATAAAGATTTTTCAAAATCAAAAGAGCGATTGGATTGAAAAAATAAAGGACTTCTAACCATCTTATTACCCTAGAATGAACAAAAATCAATTAGATGGAAAAAGAGAGGCTAGAGAGTCTGTTGATGAGTCTTACTTGTTCCGAGGTATTTTCTTACTATAATACCTTGTTTTGACTGTATCGTACTATGTATCATTTGATAACCCAATAAATCACCTATTTCTTTTCTTGTTCAAATAAAAAATGGAAGAATTTCAAGGATATTTAGAACTAGATAGATATCAGCAACATGACTTCCTATACCCACTTATCTTTCGGGAGTATATTTATGCACTTGCTCATGATCATGGTTTAAATAGATCGATTTTGTTGGATAATGTAGGTTATGACACTAAATATAGTTTACTAATTATAAAACGTTTAATTAGTCGAATGTATCAACAGAATCATTTGATAATTTCCGCTAATGATTCTAACCAAAATAAATTTTTGGGGTACAACAAAAATTTGTATTCTCAAATGATGTCGGAGGGATTTGCAGTCATTGTGGAAATTCCGTTTTCCCTACGATTAGTATCTTCCTTAGAGGCGACAGAAATCGTAAAATCTTATAATTTACGATCACTTCATTCAATATTTCCTTTTTTAGAGGACAAATTCCCACATTTAAATTATGTATCAGATGTACTAATACCCTACCCTATTCATCTGGAAATCTTGGTTCAAACCCTTCGCTATTGGGTGAAAGATCCCTCTTCTTTACATTTATTACGACTCTTTCTTCACGAGTATTATAATTGGAATAGTCTTATTACTCCAAAAAAAATTATTTTTTCAAAAAGTAATCCACGATTATTCTTGCTCCTATATAATTCTCATGTATGTGAATACGAATCCATTTTCCTTTTTCTTCGTAATCAATCTTCTCATTTACGATTAACCTCTTCTGGTATCTTTTTTGAGCGAATACATTTCTATGAAAAAAAAAAATATCCTGTAGAAGAAGTCTTCGTTAATGATTTTCCGGCCGCCATCTTATGGTTCTTCAAGGATCCCTTTATGCATTATGTTAGATATCAAGGAAAATCTATTCTGTCTTCGAAGGATACCCCTCTTCTGATGAATAAGTGGAAATATTATCTTGTCAATTTATGGCAATGTCATTCTTATGTGTGGTCTCAACCAAGAAGGATTTATATAAACCAATTATCCAAGCATTCCCTTGATTTTTTGGGTTATTTTTCAAGTATGCGACCAAACCTTTCGGTGGTACGGGGTCAAATGCTAGAAAATTCATTTATAATGGATAATGCTATGAAGAAGCTTGATACATTAGTTCCAATTATTCCTTTGATTGGATCATTGGCTAAAGTGAAATTTTGT